AAACAATAGTAAATGGAAATAGAACAAAGTGTATTAGAATAAACGAAATCCGTAAAAAAGTTCCTCGATGGTCATACAAATTTATTGACGAATTGGAACAACTGGAGGGAAAAAATGAAGCAGAGAATTATCAAATTCGTTCTAGAAAAGCCAAACGTGTAGTAATTTTGACTAATAAATCTAAATTTTTTAAGAAGTACGATACTTATAATCCTACAGGAGATACTGATAACGCTGAAAAAAAAAAAAATGAATTGGCTTTAATACGTTATTCCCAACAATCGGATTTTCGGCGAGACATAATCAAAGGATCTATACGTGCTCAAAGGCGTAAAACAGTTACTTGGAAATTTTTTCAAAAAAGGGTGCATTCCCCCCTTTTTTTGGATAAAATTGAAAAACCTTTATTCTTTTCTTTTGATAGTTTCAAATCAATGAAAATATTTTTTATGTTCAAAATTTGGATGCGAAAAAAGGAAGAATTTGAAATTTCTAGTTATACAGAGGAAAGGGCAAAAGAAAGTTCGAAAAAAGAGGAGGAAAAAAAAAAGGAAAATGAGGAAAGAAAACGTATAGAAATAGCAGAAGCCTGGGATAGCATTATATTTGCTCAAGTAATAAGAGGTATTTTATTAATAACCCAATCCATTCTTAGAAAATATATTCTATTACCTTCATTGATAATAACTAAAAATATTGCTCGTATACTATTTTTTCAATTTCCCGAATGGTCGGAAGATTTTAGGGATTGGAAGAGAGAAATGTATATTAAATGCACATATAATGGTGTTCAATTATCCGAAAGAGAATTTCCAAAAAAATGGCTAACAGATGGTATTCAGATAAAGATCTTATTTCCTTTTCGTCTCAAACCTTGGCACAAATCTAAGCTACGATCCAATGAAAAGAAAAAGGATCTAATGAAAAAAAAGAACTTTTGTTTTCTAACAGTTTGGGGGATGGAAGTCGACTTGCCCTTTTCTGGTTCTCCCCAAAAAAATAGATTTTCATCATTTTTTGACCCCATTTTTAAAGAACTAAAAAAAAAAACGAAACAATTTCAATTTTTCACTTTTCGAGTTCTAAAAGTTTTAAGTGAAAAATTGAAATTGTTTCTAACTATCTTAATAGAAAAAGCAAAAAGGATTAGCAAAAGTATTATCGAAAGTATTCTTAAAAGTATTCTCAAAAGTATTCTAAGCCTAACGAAAATAAAACAATTTTTCAAATTGCTATTTATTAAATTTAAATTCAAAAAGATAGATGAATTGAGCGAAAATAAAAAAGATTCAACAATTTATAAGAATAATCCAATGATTTCTGAAACAACCATTTCAATTCAATCGATAAATTCAGTAAATTGTTCATTGAAAAAAAAAAAAATAAAGGATCTTAATGCTAAAAGAAAAGCAGTTATAAAAAAAATTGAAAAAATTAAAAAGGGGCTTGTAATTTCAGAGACAAATATTCATTCAAACAAAACAACTTATGATAGTAAAAGGGTAGAATTCGAAAAAAAAAAATTGCAGATATTACAAAGAAGAAGAAATGCTCGATTAACTCGTAAATCACATTCTTTTTTTAAATTTTTCATGAAAAGGATATACAGAGATATATTTCTATATATCAGTTGTATTCCGAGGATCAATATACAACTTTTTCTTGAATTAACAAAAAAATTTTTAAATAAATCCATTTACGATAATGAAGCAAATGCAGAAAGAATTTATAAAACAAATCAAAGTATAATTCGCTTTATTTCAATTTTACACAAATATTTTCATACTAGAAATCCGAATTCACATAATTCTTGTGACATCTCCTTTTTGTCACAAGCATATGTATTTTTTAATTTATTACACACCCGAATTATTAACATAAACATCTATAAGTTAAGATCTGTTTTTCAATATCATGGAATTTTTTTTTTTCTGAAAAATGAAATAAAGGATTCTTTTTTTGGAGCACAAGGAATATTTCATTATAAATTAAAACATAATAACCCTCTCAATTCTGTAAGAAATCAATGGACAAATTGGTTAAAGGATCATTATTATCAATATGACTTATCTAAAAGTAGATGGTCCAGATTAGTACCACAAAAATGGAGAAATAGAATAACTGAATATCGTATAGCTCAAAATAAAGATTTAACCAAATGCAATTCATATGAAAAAAGCCAATTAATTCTTTACAAAGAACAACAAGTAAACGCATTAAAAAAAAAAATTAGAAAACAATATAGATACGATCTTTTATCCTATAATTTTATCAATTATGCAGATAAGAAAGACTCATATATTTATGGATATAGATCCCTATTTCAAGTAAAAAAAAACCAAGTGATTTCTTCTAATTACAACACGTATAAAAAAGAATTATTTGATATCATAGATAATCTCTTTATCAAGAATTATATATCGGAAGATGCGATTCTAGATATGGAAAAAAATCTGTATAGAAAGTATTTTGATTGGATGGGAATCAATAGAGAAATACTAAATCGTTCCATATCGAATCCAGAATTTTGGTTCTTTTCAAAATTTGTGATATTTTATGACGCATATAGGGGTAACTCGCAGGTTATACCAATTAAATTACTTTTTTTTTCTTCTAATGTAAATCAAAATGTTAGTGAAAATAAAAAGAACATTACTAGAAAGAAAAAAAATGAATCTCTTGAATTGGAGTTAGAGACTCGAAATCGGGCAAAAGCAGAATACCCTGATCAACGAAATCTTGAATCATCTATCTCAAACCAAGAAAAAGATATTGAAAACGATTATGTAGGATCAGACAGTGAAAAGAATAGTAAGGGTATAAAGAAAAAGAAAGACAAGAACAAGATGGAGGCAGAACTTAATTTCTTACTAAGAAATTTTTTGATTTTACATTTAAATTGGAATAATTTCTTAGGTCAAAGAATATTTAACAATGTCAAAGTATATTGTCTCCTGATTAGATTAAAAAATTTAAGAGAAATTACAATAGCCTCTATTCAAAGAGGAGAACTAGGTCTAGATATTATGATGATTCAAAATCAGAAGAATTTAATTCTTCTAGGCTTAAGGAAAAAGAAAAATAACAAATTTATGAAAAAAGAAATATTTGTTATCGAACCAGTTCGCCTGTCTAGAAAAAACAATAAACAATTTTTTATGTATCAAACCATAGGTCTTTCATTAATTCAAAAGAATAAACGCAAAATTTATCACAAATACCCAGAAAAAATTCATGTTAATAAGAAAAATTTTTATAAATATATTACAAGAACAAGAGATCAAAAAATAACAGAAAAAAAAGAAAAAGATAATTCTGATTTACTTGTTCCTGAAAACATTTTATCCGCTAGACGTCGTAGAGAATTGAGAATTCTAATTTGTTTAAATCCAAATAATATAAATAGTATGCATAGAAACACAATATTTTATAATCCAAATAAAGTCCAAAATGGTTTTCCACTTTTGACTAAAAAAAGAAAATATTTTGAGAAAGATAAAAAAAAACTAATGAATTTCAAAATTTTTCTTTGGCCAAAATATCGATTAGAAGATTTAGCTTGTATAAATCGATATTGGTTTAATACCCATAATGGAAGCCGTTTCAGTATAGTAAGGATACATATGTATCCGCGAATGAAAATTCGTTAATCCAAATTTGTCTTCTATTTACCATATTTATATGGTAAATAGAAGACAAATTAATATCTATATCTATCTATATAGATAGATATAGATACATAACATAAATAAAGACACGCATTATGGTATGGCATTGATACTAATTCACTGATATATACCTTAGATAAAAAAAGAATCCACAAAATTATGTTTTTTTTAAGTATACCATTTTTTATGGTGAATCTATAAAAAAAGTCTCCTTTATATCTATTTAAATTGCATGGATTCCATTTTTTTTATTTATAAGAATTAATTCGATTGTAAAAAAATCAAGAATTCTTAAGTAAATTAAGTAAATTCAGATTTATATAAAAAATTCAAAATTAGTGTCATTACTATTACTGATCAATCAAAATATCTATCAAAAGTAAAAAGCGAAGAGAAGGGAAAAACTTTAATTTTTTTATGGTAAAAAATTCAATTATACCTGTTATTTCACAAGAAAAAAAAGAAAAAAACCCAGGATCGGTTGAATTTCAAATATTCAAATTTACCGATAGAATACGAAGACTTACTTCACATTTTGAATTGCACCGAAAAGACTATTTATCTCAAAGAGGTTTACGTAAAATTTTGGGAAAACGACAAAGATTGCTGTCTTATTTGTCAAAGAAAGATAGAATACGGTATAAAAAATTAATAAATCAGTTTGATATTCGAGAGTCACAAATTCGTTAAATTGAAGAGTAATTCTCAATTATTCGATTTATTAGATCTTGAATTTTGATGAACTTTTTTTTTTAAGCGATTCATAAAAAAATAAATCGAGGAAAAACCTATGAATATCTCAACTACAAGAAAGGACTTCATGATAGTCAATATGGGGCCTCACCACCCATCAATGCATGGTGTTCTTAGACTTATTGTTACTCTAGACGGTGAGGATGTTATTGATTGTGAACCTATATTGGGTTATTTACACAGAGGAATGGAAAAAATAGCGGAAAACCGAACAATTATACAATATTTGCCTTATGTAACACGTTGGGACTATTTAGCTACTATGTTCACAGAAGCAATAACTGTAAATGGACCAGAACAGTTGGGAAATATTCAAGTACCTAAAAGAGCCAGTTATATCCGAGTAATAATGTTGGAGTTAAGTCGTATAGCTTCTCACCTACTATGGCTAGGACCTTTTATGGCAGATATTGGTGCACAAACCCCCTTCTTCTATATTTTCAGAGAAAGAGAATTAATATATGATCTATTTGAAGCTGCGACGGGTATGAGAATGATGCATAATTTTTTTCGTATCGGGGGGGTAGCGACTGATCTACCTTATGGTTGGGTAGATAAATGTTATGATTTCTGCGATTATTTTTTAACAAGAATTGTTGAATATCAAAAACTTATTACGCGAAATCCGATTTTTTTAGAACGGGTTGAGGGGGTAGGTGTAGTTGATATAAAGGAAGTAATAAATTGGGGTTTATCAGGACCCATGCTTCGGGCTTCCGGAATACAATGGGATCTCCGTAAAGTGGATAATTATGAATGTTACGAAGAATTTGATTGGGAAGTTCAATGGCAAAAAGAAGGAGATTCCTTAGCTCGTTATTTAGTTCGAATTGGTGAAATGATGGAATCCATAAAAATTATTCAACAGGCTTTGGAAGGAATTCCCGGCGGACCATATGAAAATTTAGAAATTCGCTGCTTTGATAGAGAAAAAGAGCCAGAATGGAATGAGTTTGAGTATCGATTTATTAGTAAAAAACCGTCTCCGACTTTTGAATTGCCAAAACAAGAACTTTATGTAAGAATTGAAGCCCCCAAGGGAGAATTGGGAATTTTTCTAATAGGGGATCAAAATGGTTTTCCCTGGAGATGGAAAATTCGTCCGCCAGGTTTTATCAATTTGCAAATTCTTCCTCAATTAGTTAAAAGAATGAAATTGGCCGATATTATGACAATACTAGGTAGCATAGATATTATTATGGGAGAAGTTGATCGTTGAAATGATAATTTATTTAACAGAGATACAAGATATCCATTTTTTTTTCAGATTGGAATCTTTTAAAGAGATATATGGAATTATATGGGTATTTGCCCCTATTTTGATTCTTATATTGGGAATTACGATAAGTGTACTAGCAATTGTATGGTTAGAAAGGGAAATATCCGCAGGGATACAACAACGTATTGGACCTGAATACACAGGTCCTTTTGGAGTTCTTCAAGCTCTAGCAGACGGAACAAAATTACTTTTCAAAGAGAATCTTATTCCATCTAGAGGAGATATTCGTTTATTCAGTATAGGACCATCTATATCAGTCATATCGATTATAATAAGCTATTCAGTAATTCCTTTTGGCTATAACTTTGTTTTATCTGATCTGAATATTGGTGTTTTTTTATGGATTGCTATTTCGAGTATTGCTCCCATTGGACTTCTTATGTCAGGATATGGGTCAAATAATAAATATTCCTTTTTGGGTGGTCTACGAGCAGCTGCTCAATCGATTAGTTATGAAATACCATTAACTCTATGTGTGTTATCAATATCTCTACGTGCGATTCGTTGAGACAGAAATTTTTTGATACTATTTGCTATACCCCTCTCTTTATAGTACTTTGTAGTAAAGTAGGAAAATAAATTGAATATATATCTATTGAATTTATTTTTTTTATTATTTTTCGCATTCGGATTGAAGAATTTAATCAGATAGTTATATGAGTGCAATAAAACAGCTTCTTTTGAATATAATTTATAGAATACTATATTACTTATAGTTAATAGAAAAGATGATGATTTTAAATTGCAGTAAAAATATTGAGTCTCATTTTCTATGTATAAGAATTAAGTGAAAAAAATGAATTAAATTATAGGTAGAAGTTGTTGTTTTTCCCAAGGTTGGTTGATTAGTCATCCTGTCTTGAAGCGGGCGTAAAAGACCAACCCTTTTTAAATTAAATTTTCAATATCATTTGTATGAATTAGCATATATATATTAACATAAATAACATAAATAAGGGATTAATAAAAAATGAATGGATGATTAGAAACACCAAAATACACAAAGGATTAGTAACGTATATTTTTAAAAATATCCAAAAGAACATTTATATTTATGTATAATAGAAAAAGAATACTAATTGGGGCTTTCCGTTGGTAGAAAAAATAAGGCAGTACTCCCCAGAATTCCGATCCAGAGTATACTTCCATCCACCGATTAAATAAATAACTATCAGAAACGAAATAATCCTTTAATTTTTGGAAGTCCCCTTTTATTTTACTTACACAAAAAAGACTAGGATAAGAACGAAAAAAAAAGTGATCCCCCTTTTCTTGTTTGTCTTATATCCATATTTATGGAGATAGAATTCATGTCATAATTTAAAAAATGAACATGTATAATTCTTTTTCGTAATCGAAAATGATGAGGGAGTTATTGATAATTTGAAAAGAGTATTTTATGGAAGAATTAAGTTATTACTCAACAAATTTGAATTTGAATTTTTTAAAGGATGAGATCAATTCAGAAGTACTTTTTGTATTTTTTATTTATTTAAAGAAATGTTAAAATGTATTTTATTTTTTCTTTATTAAATGTATTTCTTTTAAAATTTGTTTTTTTAGAACAGACAGAATTCAATAGGTCTAATTCAGAACCGTCCGATAAAATAGAATATTATCTACCTTAGAGATGTATCAAGGGATAAATAATCGGACCGGTCCTTAGATTTTTTTAAGGCTTTAAGGGAGCCGTATGAGGTGAAAATCTCATGTACGGTTCTGTAATAGAGATGGTAACAGTAATGTCATCACCGACTAGGATTATCTAACAGTTTAAGTACAGTTGATATAGTTGATGCACAATCAAAATATGGTTTTTGGGGATGGAATTTGTGGCGTCAACCTATGGGTTTCATTGTTTTTCTAATCTCGTCCCTAGCAGAATGTGAAAGATTACCTTTTGATTTACCGGAAGCGGAAGAAGAACTAGTAGCGGGTTATCAAACCGAATACTCGGGTATCAAATTTGGTTTATTTTATGTTGCTTCCTATTTAAACCTATTCATTTCTTCCTTATTTGTAACAGTTCTTTACTTTGGTGGTTCAAATATCTCTATTCCATACATATTCGTTTCTGACTTTTTTGAAATAAATCAAACATATGGAGTTTTTGTAACGATAATTGGTATCTTTATTACACTAGCTAAAACTTATTTATTCTTATTCCTTTCTATCGCAACAAGATGGACTTTGCCTAGGCTAAGAATAGATCAATTATTAAATCTTGGGTGGAAATTTCTTTTACCCATTTCTCTCGGCAATCTATTATTAACAACTTCGTCTCAACTGTTTTCACTGTAAAAAAAAGTGGACCTTATATATTCATAACTTGTGTCAAACAAGAGAAAGAAAAAAATATTCAGAGATATTCACGATATGTTCCTTATGGTAAGTGGATTCATAAATTATAGTCAACAAACAGTCCGAGCTGCAAGGTACATTGGTCAGGGTTTCACGATTACCCTATCTCACGCAAATAGGTTACCCGTAACTATTCAATATCCTTATGAAAAAATAATCTCATCAGAACGTTTCCGCGGTCGAATACATTTTGAATTTGATAAATGCATTGCTTGTGAAGTATGTGTTCGTGTATGTCCCATCGATCTACCTGTTGTTGATTGGAAACTAGAAACTGATATTCGAAAGAAACAGTTGCTTAATTATAGTATTGATTTCGGAATCTGTATATTTTGTGGTAACTGTATTGAATATTGTCCAACAAATTGTTTATCAATGACCGAAGAATATGAACTTTCAACTTATGATCGCCACGAATTAAATTATAATCAAATTGCTTTGGGCCGTTTACCAGTGTCAGTAATTGATGATTATACAATTAGAACAATTCAAATAAAATTCAATTAATTATTTATAAAATTATAAAATTCTTCTAAAAACGAAAATAATAGAATACTTATATAAAATATAAAAAGAATAAAATACGGATATATATATATTCGTTTATTTTGAAATTCTTCTTTCACTGAAAGAAAAGAATGAAATAACATTGATCCTATAACAACTGTACCTATAGCAACTCACATCTCTTATGTTAGGAGTTGGTGGAATTCAATGCGGAGATAATTTTAGTATTTAATAAGTTTTTTTCCTGGTCATATCAATAAGGTCATGAAATTTCGATTTATTTATCTCTTATTTTACATAGAATGGATTTGCCCGAACCGCTACATGATTTTCTTTTAGTCTTTCTTGGATCGGGTCTTATATTAGGAAGTCTGGGAGTAGTATTATTTACGAATCCCATTTTTTCTGCTTTTTCATTGGGCCTAGTTCTTGTTTGTATATCTTTATTCTATATTTTATCAAACTCCCATTTTGTAGCTGCATCACAACTACTTATTTATGTGGGCGCTATAAATGTTTTAATAATATTTGCTGTGATGTTTATGAATGGTTCGGAATATTACCAAGATTTTCGTCTTTGGACTGTTGGGGATGGAATTACTTTGATGGTTTGTACAAGTATCTTTGTTTCACTAATAACTACTATTCTAGATACATCATGGCACGGGATTATTTGGACTACAAGACCCAATCAGATTATAGAGCAAGATTTGATAAGTACTAGTCAACAAATTGGAATTCATTTATCAACAGATTTTTTTCTTCCATTTGAACTAATTTCAATAATCCTTTTAGTTGCTTTGATAGGTGCAATTGTCGTAGCTCGCCAATAAGAAATTTTTAGAACTAATAATATAAACCAAAACCAAAATTCAATTTTTTTTTTTTTTTAGATTTTATCACATTTATTTTGGTTGAATTCTATGTGAATGAAAACGAATATTTCTGTATAAAATCTTTTTTTTATTGCGAATACTTTATTTTGTTGTAGACTTATAATATTAGTCAATCAAATCCGTTGAATTCTTCTTGTTCATATCGAAATGAATAAAAATTGATAAGGAGTTGGTCAATGATATTCGAGCATGCACTTGTTTTGAGTGCCTATTTATTTTCTATAGGTATATATGGGTTGATCACGAGCCGGAATATGGTTAGAGCCCTTATGTGTCTTGAACTTATACTGAATGCAGTTAATATAAATCTCGTAACCTTTTCTGATTTTTTTGATAGTCGACAATTAAAAGGAAATATTTTTTCAATTTTTGTTATAGCTATTGCAGCTGCTGAAGCAGCTATCGGACCGGCTATTGTTTCCTCAATTTATCGTAATAGAAAATCAACCCGTATCAATCAATCAAATTTATTGAATAAATAATATTACCCATAAAAAATAAAAAAAGTATAATTTATATTTTGTGTGTACTATTAATGAATTCAAATTAGCATAAGCATATATGATATATAAATTAGAATCATGTTTGCGAAAACAAAGATAAGAAATCAAAGTATCTTGGTTCTATTCTCTTATTATTAATTAATCTATAAGTATATTTTGATTATCAAAATTTTTATAAATCATTGATTCATCTGGTATCTAATATATATAAATTCGTTTACAAGTTTACTAGATTGAAAATGTTGAATTTTTGATGTTCAAGGATTACGATCCAATGTCACATTCAGTAAAAATTTATGATACATGTATAGGATGTACTCAATGTGTCCGAGCCTGCCCAACGGATGTATTAGAAATGATACCTTGGGACGGATGTAAAGCTAAACAAATAGCTTCTGCCCCAAGAACAGAGGACTGTGTTGGTTGTAAGAGGTGTGAATCCGCCTGTCCGACAGATTTCTTAAGTGTTAGAGTTTATTTATGGCATGAAACAACTCGAAGCATGGGTCTAGCTTATTGATACGTTTCAAAAAGAACCACACACAAGTACGTTTTTTTACTGGTAAAAACCCGCGCTCAAAATAAAAAAGGAAATCTTTTTTTATTTTGAGCGCGGGTTTTTCTAGTCTAAGTATATCTTATTTTTATCACGAATTATTTTCCTTGGTTAACAACAGTTGTAATTTTGCCAATAGTCGGGGGTTCCTTAATTTTCTTATTTCCCCATAAAGGAAATAAGGTAATTAAATGGTATACTATTTGTATATGTTTAATTGATCTCCTTATAACATCCTATGTATTTTGTTATCATTTCGAACTGGATGATCCACTAATCCAATTGACAGAAAATTATAAATGGATCAATTTTTTTGACTTTTACTGGAGCTTCGGAATAGATGGACTCTCTCTAGGACCCATTTTATTGACGGGATTTATCACTACGTTAGCTACGTTAGCGGCTCAGCCGGTTACTAGAGAATCCAAATTATTCTATTTCCTGATGTTAGCAATGTATAGTGGTCAAATAGGAACATTTTCTTCTCAAGACATTTTACTTTTTTTCATCATGTGGGAATTCGAATTAATTCCCGTTTATCTACTTTTATCTATGTGGGGTGGAAAAAAACGTTTGTATTCAGCTACAAAGTTTATTTTGTACACTGCGGGAAGTTCTGTTTTTTTATTACTGGGAATTCTGGGTATGAGTTTCTATAGCTCTAATGAACCAACATTAAATTTCGAATCATTAACTAATCAATCATATCCCGTGGCACTGGAAATAATATTCTATATCGGGTTTCTTATTGCTTTTGCTGTCAAATCACCAATTATACCCTTACATACATGGTTACCAGACACCCACGGAGAGGCACATTACAGCACTTGTATGCTTTTAGCCGGAATATTATTAAAAATGGGAGCATATGGGTTGGTTCGAATTAATATGGAATTCTTATCTCGCGCTCATTCTATATTTTCTCCCTGGTTAATACTATTAGGTTCAATTCAAATAATCTATGCAGCTTCAACATCTCTTGGTCAACGCAATTTAAAAAAAAGAATAGCTTATTCTTCAGTATCTCATATGGGTTTCTTACTTTTAGGAATTGGTTCTATAAGCGATACAGGTCTCAACGGGGCTATTTTACAAATAATATCTCACGGATTTATTGGCGCTGCGCTTTTTTTCTTGGCGGGAACGAGTTATGATAGACTACGTCTTCTTTATCTCGACGAAATGGGTGGAATGGCTATCCCAATGCCAAAAATATTCACGGTTTTCACTATCTTATCGATGGCTTCTCTTGCATTGCCGGGCATGAGCGGTTTTGTTGCAGAATTGATAGTCTTATTGGGAATAATTACTAGCCAAAAATATCTTTTAATCACAAAAATACTAATAACTTTTGTAACAGCAATTGGAATGATATTAACTCCTATTTATTCATTATCTATGTTACGTCAAATGTTCTATGGATACAAGCTTTTTAATACACCAAATTCTTATTTTTTTGATTCGGGGCCACGAGAATTATTTATTTCAATTTCTATCCTTATACCCGTAATAAGTATTGGCATTTATCCAGATTTTATTTTTTCATTTTCGGCTGACAAGGTTGAAGCTATTCTATCTAATTTTTTATAGATAGTTTTCACGAATAAATAAAAACTAAAAAAAAAAAGAAATCCTATGCACAATACAAAAACCTATATTTCTTTTGTATTATATTAATTCCATAAAAATGAATTTGAATTCTAATTGAATATGTTTGTTGTTTTGAGAACCCCTTGAATCAAGTACTGTAGTAGTGATTCAAGGGGTTCTCAATCATTTTATTCGAAGTTTTCTTTGTTATTATATATATATTATGTTTTCGATATTTTTATTTGTGAAGTTCTTTACTTATTTTAATTCAATTAGGTGTAAATGAACCATAACTATGTAGTCCTATTCCTAAAAGATTTATACCTAAATAACATACCCAAATTATAAGAAAACCTATGGAGGCGACTATTGAAGAATTTAGATCTTCCAATTTTTTATTTTTTCTAGTATGTAAATAAATCGCGAATATAGTCCAAGTAATAAAAGCCCAAGTTTCCTTTGGATCCCAATTCCAATATGATCCCCATGCCTCATTAGCCCATACTGCTCCTGAAATAATACCTATCGTTAAAAAGATAAAACCTAGACTAATAGTACGGTAACCCCAACGATCCAATTGTTGAAGAAATTGAGATCTATAATAATTTCTATAAGACAAAAAAGAAGTTTTTTGTAAAACATTATTTTTATCAGTCATATTCATGTATTTGATTTCAGCAAAAGAAAATGATTCATTTAAAAAATAGAAATTCTTGCTTTTACCAATAATTTGTATGAGTTCTTGAAATGTAATGACTAAAATAGCCACTGATAATAATGATCCGCATAAAAGAGTTGCATAACCCAATATCATCATACTTACGTGCATCATTAACCAATGGGACTGTAAAGCAGGTACTAATATTAACGATTCATGCATTTTCGTTAAAAGCCCCGAAGTAGCAAAGCCTTGGGTAAAAATAACACTTGGTGTTATTATTGTATTTAAATAGTAGTTTTTAGATTTTTTGAAGTAAGGAACCATATAAAAAATGGAAAAAGTCCATGAAAGAAATATTAATGATTCATATAAATCACTAAACGGTAAATGGCCTGAAAAAACCCAACGAGTAACTAACAATCCTGTTATACAAAAAAAAGTTATTATCATGCCTTTTTTGGACGAATCAGATAATCCTATGATTTCTTTGACAAATAATAAGGTTATCAAATGAATTGAAATTAAAATAGATACGACCGAAAACGATATATGAGTTAATATATGTTCTAAACTTGCAAATACCATATATAATGAAAAAAATCTAAATACTAGGAATAGAAATAAGAATGGAGTTCATTATAGGACCTATTTTTTAGAAGATAAGATGTCATGCCGCTACTCGGACTCGAACCGAGATGCTCTAGCACTGCTTCCTAAGAGCAGCGTGTCTACCAATTTCACCATAGCGGCTTACTCGAAATCATAATAACAAATTTTTAGTCGATTGTCGAGATTCAAAGAATTAATTAAAATACAATATTTGTTTACTAAACATTAAATAAAAGAATTTTAAAAAAGTCCCTTAGAATCTATTAGAAATATATCTATATATCTATCTATATATCTATCTATATATAGATAGATATATAGATATAATGTAAATATCCAAAATGAATATTATACTATATTAGATTATATATGAAATTTATATTCGTATTTCTTTTTGTATTTAAAAATATTCGTTGAACCTAGTTAATTGAAATTAGTCTAACGTTTGTATTTGTTACAAAAAAAGCTTTTTGAATTCCCCGTAAAAATAGATTGCGCTAATGAAAAAGCTTTCAATGTTGTAAAATATCCCTTCTTTTTCCATAAAGTGTTCCGAATCCTTTTTTTTGATATAGAAGTGCGCTTTTTTGGAACTGCCATATAATTAGTATAGCTTTTGATTGTTATAGAATTCGATGTGAAAGACATTTTTATGAAAATATATTTATCTTTAATTAGCCATATATTTTATCTATCTTAATTCCCATTTTTTACTATTTCAAGTAAAACATTGAATATTATAATACTTTTTCTAAAATTTTCCAAACATAGATATTGTTTATTGTAATAAAAAATACTAAATTAGTTAAAAAAACGAACTAATGTTTTTGAAAAAAAAAATATTGTACAAAGATAAAGATTCAGAATAATTAATAATAGATCATTCTATTTTAATTAATTCTATGTTTACTTTTTATTAACCGAACCCCTTCTTTACAAAAAAGATAAAATAAAAACCGACGAATAAGAAACAAAATTCATTAGAATCATAATTTTTTTGTTTATTGTATGGAATATACACATCAATATTCATGGATCATACCTTTTATTCCATTTCCAGTTCCTATGTTAATAGGAGTGGGACTTCTACTTTTTCCGACAGCAACCAAATATCTTCGCCGTATGTGGGCTTTTCCTAGTATTTTATTGTTAACTATAGTTATGATGTTTTCGCTTGATTTGTCTATTCATCAAATCAATAATAGTTCTTTTTATCAATATGTATGGTCTTGGACCATAAATAATGATCTTTCTTTAGAGTTTGGGTACTTGATCGATTCACTTACTTCTATTATGTCAATATTAATTACTACTGTTGGCATTCTGGTTCTTATTTATAGTGATAATTATATGTCTCATGATCAAGGATATTTGAGATTTTTTGCTTATCTGACTCTTTTTAATATTTCAATGTTGGGATTAGTTACTAGTTCGAATTTGATACAAATTTATGTTTTTTGGGAATTGGTTGGAATGTGTTCTTATTTATTAATAGGCTTTTGGTTCACACGTCCTATTGCGGCAAATGCTTGTCAAAAAGCATTTGTAACTAATCGTGTCGGGGATTTTGGTTTATTATTGGGAATTTTAGGTCTTTATTGGATAACGGGTAGTTTG